GCCGAAACGGGTGAAATTAAAGGACATTACTTGAATGCAACTGCGGGTACATGTGAAGAAATGATCAAAAGAGCGGTATTTGCCAGAGAATTGGGAGTTCCTATCGTAATGCATGACTACTTAACTGGGGGGTTCACCGCAAATACTAGCCTGGCTCATTATTGCCGCGACAATGGTCTACTTCTTCACATCCATCGCGCAATGCATGCAGTTATTGATAGACAGAAAAATCATGGTATGCATTTTCGTGTACTAGCTAAAGCATTACGTATGTCTGGCGGAGATCATATTCACGCTGGTACAGTAGTGGGTAAACTGGAAGGGGAACGTGAGCTGACTTTGGGTTTTGTTGATTTGTTACGTGATGATTTTATTGAAAAAGATCGAAGTCGTGGTATTTTTTTCACTCAAGACTGGGTCTCTATGCCAGGTGTTCTGCCCGTGGCTTCAGGGGGTATTCATGTTTGGCATATGCCTGCCCTAACCGAAATCTTTGGGGATGATTCCGTACTACAGTTTGGTGGAGGAACTTTAGGGCACCCTTGGGGAAATGCACCCGGTGCAGTAGCTAATCGGGTGTCTTTAGAAGCATGTGTACAAGCTCGTAATGAGGGACGTGATCTTGCTCGTGAAGGTAATGATATTATTCGTGAAGCTGCCAAATGGAGTCCTGAGCTAGCCGCTGCTTGTGAAATATGGAAAGAGATCAAATTCGAGTTCGAACCAGTGGATAAGCCAGATTTAGATGCAAAATAAGCGCGTATAATTTAGCAATTCCTGTTTGTTCTCCTAATTGATTGCAATGAAACTTGGCCCAATCTTTCTTTTCCTCAAAAAAAGAAAGATTGGGCCGAATAAAAAGAAAGACATCTTATACTAATCCTATAATACTAATCCTATAATACTATGAACTATGAGGGTCTTTGTGTATTTGCATATATCTTTTATATGTACAGACCTTACGATAGATATACAATACGATATACAAGTATATACAAAATATAAACATAAGAAGATAAGATCGAAGGAAGACTAAACAACTTATCTATTCTATTCTTTATTGTTGGATCCATAGGCTGAATTATGGATCCTTGGGATTGGATTGGTGGATCATTTTATATTCCTTAGTTTCAGGCCATAGATCAAGCCAAGGGAAGGATCCCTTCTACCCCTATCCTGTATATTGTCTTTTTCGTTCCCTGTTGTAATAGAAACTCATTTTCTTATTTGACTATATGACACGAGATTCTACGAGACGAGAATTCATTTTTAATTTATGGGAAGAAACAACTATGTATCTTTTTGATGAGAATTGAAAGTTTTACATGAGAGAAACCTGTCTTTATATATCTTTTTTTGAGGAAAAGATTCTATCATAATATTGAAATGATTCACCAGATTCCTCAAAAGGAGATCTTTTCAAGACTCGCTCGTTTTTCATTCACAATCTTAATGATTGGATCATAATCATATGCTTCATTTGAATTCTGATGAGAAAGAAAAAGAAAGAAAAAAGAAATAGTAAAATGATTTTTTATTCATCGAATGACTATTCATCTATTAGTATTAGGTTTTCATAAAATAGGGGGCGGAAAGAATCTATGGAAAAATGTTGGTTCAATTCGATGTTGTCTAACAAGAAGTTAGAACATAGGTGTGGACTAAGTAAATCAATGGATAGTCTTGATGCTCTTGGACATACCAGTGGAAGTGAAGAAACTATTCTAAATGATGCGGAGAAAAAGATTACTAGTTGGCACAGTTCTAGTTTCAGTAATATTAATTATCTAAATTATTTATTTGATAGCAGGAATTTTTGGAGTTTGATCTCTGATCATACTTTTTTAGTTAGAAATAGTAATGGTGACACTTATTCTGTATATTTTGATATTGAAAATCAGATTTTTGATATTGACAATGCTAGTTCTTCTTTGAGTGAACTAGAGATTCTTTTTCCTAGTTATTTGAATAGTGGATCTAATAGTAGTAATTACTACTATTATTATTCCATGTATGATACTCAATCTAATTGGAATAATCACATTAATAGTTGCATTGATAGTTATCTTCGTTTTGAAATCAGTCTTAAGAGTGACATTTACAGTGGTATCGACAGTTACATTTCTAGTTTCATTTGTACGGAAAGTATAAGTAGTATTGAAAGTGGAAATTCTAGTATCAAAACTAGTAGCAGTTATTTCAATATAAGAGAAAGATCTAATGATTTCGATATAAATACAAAATACAAGCAGTTATGGGTTCAATGTGAGAATTGCTATGGATTAAATTATAAAAAATTTTTTAGTTCAAAAATGAATATTTGTGAACACTGCGGATATCATTTGAAAATGAGTAGTTCAGATAGAATTGAACTCTTTATTGATCCTGGCACTTGGGAGCCTATGGATGAAGATATGGTCTCTACGGACCCCATTGAATTTCATTCAGAGGAGGAACCTTATATAGATCGCATCTCTTTTTATCAAAGAAAAACGGGTTTAACTGAAGCTGTTCAAACGGGCGTAGGTCAATTAAATAGTATTCCCATAGCAATTGGAGTTATGGATTTTCAGTTTATGGGAGGTAGTATGGGATCTGTAGTAGGTGAGAAAATCACCCGTTTGATCGAGTATGCTACTAATCGATCTCTACCTGTCATTATTGTGTGTGCTTCTGGAGGAGCACGCATGCAAGAAGGGAGTTTGAGCTTGATGCAAATGGCTAAAATATCTTCTGCTTCATATGATTATCAATCAAAGAAAAAGTTATTCTATGTATCAATCCTTACATCTCCTACAACTGGCGGAGTTACAGCAAGTTTTGGTATGTTGGGAGATATCATTATTGCTGAACCTAATGCCTACATTGCTTTTGCGGGTAAAAGAGTAATTGAACAAACATTGAAAAAGACAGTACCCGACGGTTCACAAGCGGCTGAGTATTTATTCCATAAGGGCTTATTCGACCCAATTGTACCACGTAATCCTTTAAAAGGTGTTCTGAATGAGTTATTTCAGCTACATGGTTTCCTTCCCTTGAATCAAGATTAAAAAAAGATTTTAAAAAAGATTGAAATTCTTCATTTTCAAATGGAAGTATAGCACTAGCTTCAGTTATTTTTCTTTGTAGCGAATAAGCATTTAGTTCATTCTAATGAAAAAAAAAACAAAACTAAGAAGATGGTGTTTTCTTTGGGGACATCAGTTATAAGTGTAGTAAGAGTCAGAAGTTTTGGATAATGACTTTTTGCCCCGGATCCTTTTTTTATTCTACCTCTCTTCCTGATTAGGAAGAAGCATCCCTCTATCGACAAGATAAAAAAGAATTTCTTTCTCCTTCCGAGAAATCCGGGAAAGAAAAAGAAAAGAAGAAATCTCAAAGAAGAAATCAAAGAAAATAGAAATATTCAAAGAACAAATAAGAAGAATATAGAAGTTCTTTCTATTTAGCGAGAACCCCCGTTTTTCACTAGGAATCCCTGTTTGTTGGATAAGATTGGTGAAAGTCGGGAACTCATAAGAAACTCTTTTCTATCTTTCCTTTCAAAACTAAGAAGATGGTGTTTTGAAAGGAAAGATAGAAAGACGATGAAGATAAGGATGGGAGAAGAAGAATCCAATTTCTGAAAGCGGATTCTCCTACATATTCGTGTAGAAAGAGGAATAGGTACACTTCATTTAGTTCTACATTCGTTATTTATTCTTAAATACTTCATATTAAGATTATCTTAATATTCTTTCTAATAGATAGACTTATCATAAGATATCTTTATAATTATAATTTAGAATTATAATAGGTACAAATATGAAATCGAGGTACCCATTCTATGATAGATTTGAACTTTCCCTCTATTTTTGTTCCTTTAGTGGGCCTAGTCTTTCCGGCAATCGCAATGGCTTCTTTATCTCTTTATGTCCAAAGAAATAAGATTGTTTAAATACGATGGGACCAAATCTCATCAATTTCTTTCAACACTGGATCATCATACAGATACTCTTTTCATGTAATATGGTAGGATATATGATATGTGGCCTTTCCGAAAACAAATAGTTGTTTTGTTATGTATGCCGATGCATAATATACGCATTAATGCGTGTATATGCGATTATAGCTTAATCAATTAAATGATTAAATTCAAAATGATCATCAGCAAATCTTTTTTGAAAAATATTTGAAATAGAAACTCAATGTATCTAACCAATTATTCCTAAAGGTTCCCGTCGGAATGCTGCTAGTTGATGAAAGTTACTTCGGGATCAAGCAAGAAAAATAGAGTCAAATCCATTTGAGTTATTCTCTCAATTCCAATCGAATGCAACTGGATCTAGTATAGTATGAACTGGCGATCAGAACATATATGGATAGAACTTATAACGGGGTCTCGAAAAACAAGTAATTTTTGCTGGGCCTGTATCCTTTTTTTAGGTTCACTAGGATTCTTAGTGGTTGGAACTTCCAGTTATCTTGGTAAAAATCTGATATCCGTATTTCCGTCTCAGCAAATTCTTTTTTTCCCACAAGGGATCGTGATGTCTTTCTATGGGATCGCAGGTCTATTCATTAGTTCTTATTTGTGGTGCACAATTTCATGGAATGTAGGTAGTGGTTATGACCGATTTGATAGAAAAGAAGGGATAATGTCCCTTTTTCGTTGGGGATTTCCTGGAAGAAATCGTCGTATCTTCCTTCGTTTCTTTCTGAAAGATATCCAATCAATCAGAATGGAGGTGAGGGAGGGTCTTTTTCCTCGCCGTGTCCTTTATATGGAAATCAGGGGCCAAGGAGCCATTCCCTTGACCCGTACTGATGAGAATTTGACTCCACGAGAAATTGAACAAAAAGCTGCCGAATTGGCCTATTTCTTGCGCGTACCCATTGAAGTATTTTGAAATGAACTGAAGAAGAAATCTCAGCATGAGAGAAGGAACTTAATACATCTCAAAAGCAGGAGGGCGTATATGGACTAAGAAAAGATAATAGAACTAATGAAATAAAATAGATTAAGGAGAATAGAAACTATTTGTACACAAAAACTATTTTGTATACACATGGCGTCCAGCTTCATTCTTTATACTAGTAAAAATAAAAAGAAAAGAGTCTAATAAGTATAGATTCATCAAATATCCTAACATTTCTTTTCTTTTCGTAAAACATAATTCCTCTTTTTAGGCCTTTGAATTGATACCCTATCCCCGCGCTGCGGTTAGACAGTGAAATATTTCGAAATAGAAATAAAAGAATTAAAGGATCCGGTAGGTTTCGTCTTTAAATCCAAATTATATTCGTTAGTTCAAATGGGTTTTCGAGTCTTGAAGAAATGAAGAGGAAATCGGTTACAATTTGCCTAATTGAGATCTCTGGAATATGGAAAGAATATTTACTTCTTTTTTTTTCATTCGAAAAGGGCCCTTCTTCTATGTTCTATTCTAGATCCAAAGACTAAATTCTTACACAAAAACAAAAATAGGAAAAGAACCATAGGTTCGATACCTTGTTCTTGTTAGAGTTATAGGCTCTTGTTATATAATTCGTGCTTCATAGAAATCTCAGATAGAATCGACGAATGAAACAGGTTCATTAACAATTCACATCACGGATACAGAATGAAAAAAAAGAAAGCATTGGCTTCCCTCCCATATCTTGTGTCTATACTCTTTTTGCCCTGGTGGGTTTCTCTCTCATTTAAGAAATGTCTAGAAACTTGGGTTCTTAATTGGTGGAATACCAGGCAATCCGAAATCCTTTTGAATGATATTCAAGAGAAAAATGTTCTAGAAAAATTTATGGAATTAGAAGAACTATTCCTGTTGGACGAGATGATAAAGGAGTACTCGGAGACACATATGCAAAGGCTTCGTATAGGAATGCACAAGGAAACAATACAATTGGTCCAAAGACACAATGAATCTCATTTCCATATCATTTTGCATTTCTCTACAAATCTAATCTGTTTCGCTATTCTAAGTGGTTATTTTTTTCTGGGTAATGAAGAACTTTTCATTCTAAATTCTTGGATTCAGGAATTTCTCTATAACTTAAGTGATACAATCAAAGCTTTTTCGATTCTTTTAGTTACTGATTTATGGATCGGATTTCACTCGACCCATGGTTGGGAACTAATGATTGGTTCGATCTACAACGATTTTGGATTGGCTCAGAATGATCAGATTATATCTGGTCTTGTTTCCACTTTTCCAGTGATTCTAGATACAATTGTGAAATATTGGATCTTCCATTTTTTAAATCGTGTATCTCCTTCGCTTGTAGTAATTTATCATTCAATGAATGAATAATTCATTAGATCTTTTGATATCAATCAAATCAGAATCTTTCTTCATGTATAAATAAATCATTTTTCATTTTACTTATTCTTTATACTTCTACCTTTTCAATTCAAGGTATTCATACTATATTCCACCAGTACAATTCTTTCAGTAAAATCAATACAATGGCAAACTTGTGGATAGGGAATTCTACTAGTTACCTATCAAATTTATTGTAGAAATTCCGGGGATCAATGATTGGACCATGCAAAATAGAAAGACTTTTTCTTGGGTAAAAGAACAGATGACTCGATCCATTTATGTATCGATCATGATATATGCAATAACTCGAGCATCTATTTCAAATGCATATCCCATTTTTGCGCAGCAGGGTTATGAAAATCCACGAGAAGCAACTGGGCGAATTGTATGTGCCAATTGCCATTTAGCTAATAAGCCCGTGGATATTGAAGTTCCGCAAGCTGTGCTTCCTGATACTGTATTTGAAGCAGTTGTTCGAATTCCTTATGATATGCAACTTAAACAAGTTCTTGCTAATGGTAAAAAGGGAGCTTTGAATGTAGGAGCTGTTCTTATTTTACCTGAGGGATTCGAATTAGCCCCCCCCGATCGTATTTCTCCCGAAATGAAAGAAAAGATGGGCAATCTTTCTTTTCAGTGTTATCGTCCTAATAAAAGAAATATTCTTGTGATAGGTCCTGTTCCCGGTCAGAAATATAGTGAAATCGTATTTCCTATTCTTTCCCCCGACCCTGCTACGAAAAAAGACGTTCACTTCTTAAAATATCCCATATATGTAGGTGGGAACAGGGGAAGGGGTCAGATTTATCCTGATGGTAGCAAGAGTAACAATACAGTTTATAATGCTACATCTGCTGGTATAGTAAGCAGAATAGCACGTAAAGAAAAGGGGGGATATGAAATAACCATAGTTGATGCTTCAGAAGGACGTCAAGTGGTTGATATTATACCTCCAGGACCAGAACTTCTTGTTTCAGAAGGTGAATCCATCAAGCTTGATCAACCATTAACAAGTAATCCAAATGTAGGAGGTTTTGGTCAGGGAGACGCAGAAATAGTGCTTCAAGATCCATTACGAGTCCAAGGCCTTCTGTTATTCTTGGCATCTGTGATTTTGGCACAAATCTTTTTGGTTCTGAAAAAGAAACAGTTTGAAAAGGTTCAGTTGTACGAAATGAATTTCTAGATCTAGAGA